CCTTTTATTTATTCAGATAATTGACAAAACAAATGGATCCCCTTTTCCTTTCCAATGTTTCCTAAAACCCCATTTGTTTTGTCTGATGATGTTTTGAAAAATGAACTTAATTGGTTAATTCCGACCATCTGGCCTAGGTAGTATCTATCTTTCTAAGTTCATTGACTAAATCTAAAATGACCTCTCTTTTTGCCCACTACTTTATTATACATTATACATAAAGTACTAAGTACCCCCAAAAATTATGAGAAACCTGAAAAAATAGAAACTAAGGATAGGAATCTTTGAGAAACTGGTATGAAGACTCATTATTATTTGGACACAAGAAAGGGATATAGAAAATTCCCCTTCTTGTGTACAAGACTAGGAAGACTAATAATGCCCCTAAAAAAATACGGTTCTTTTTACGAACTTGATGTTGCAAAATTTTCGGATCTAGAAATTCATTTCAGATAATTGAACCTTCTCAAACTGTTTCTTTTTAAGAACCAAAAAGATTTGTGCCAAAATAACAGATGCCAAGAAGAACAAAAGTCCTTGCACACGTAATGGATCTTGAAGTACTATTTCTGCATCTCCCTGACTAAATCCACCCACATTAGGATTACTTGTTAATGGTTGATCAAGTTTGATAGATTCACCCTCTGAAACAAGAAGTTCTGGCCCTGGAGGGATAATATCAACCACTTGACGTCCATCCGATGGATCCACTATGGTTATTTCGTATCCCCCCTTTTCTTTTCGTATAATTTTGTTTACTATACCTGCTGCTGTAGCATTATAAACTGTATTATTACTCTTGCTTCCGTCGGGATAAATCTGTCCCCGTCCCCTGTTCCCGCCTACATATATGGGATATTTTAAGAAGTGAACATCCTTTTTACTAGCGGGGTCGGGAGAAAGAATAGGAAAGGTTATTTCACTATATTTCTGACCAGGAACAGGACCTATCACAATAATATTTTTTTTTGTGGGGCGATAGCTCTGAAAAGACAGATTGCCTATCCTTTCTTTCATCTCGGGAGAAATACGGTCGGGAGGAGCTAATTCAAATCCCTCGGGTAAAATAAGAACAGCCCCCACATTCAAACCCCCCTTTTTACCATTAGCAAGAACTTGTTTTAGTTGCATATCATACGGAATTCGAACAACTGCTTCAAATACAGTATCGGGGAGTACCGTTTGGGGAACCTCAATATCCACGGGCTTATTAGCTAAATGGCAATTGGCACATACAATACGCCCAGTCGCTTCTCTTGGATTTTCATAACCCTGTTGTGCAAAAATGGGATATGCATTTGAAATGTATGTTCGAGTTATTATATATATCATGAGCGATACGGAAATGAATCGAGTAATCTGTTCCTTTGTCCAAGAATTTCTAGTTTGCATGGTCCAATCATTGAGCCCAAAATTTCTACAATAAATTAGGTAGGTTGCTAGTATAGTTCCCTATCCACGATTTTGCTATGTACGGAAATAAGTTTACTCGAATATAAGAGAAATCCTCTGGAGAAATAGAAAGAGTAAGTACTTTTTTGAACGCTTTCTTTATGTCCAAAGTAACAAACATTATAATTGGATTAATAATTAATATCAGTGGATCATTTTTCAGTCATTCATTGAATGATAAATCACTACAAGTGATGGAGATACACGATTTAAATAATGGAAGATCCAATATTTGAAAATTGTATCTAAAATGACTGGAAAAGTGGAAACAAGACCAGATATAATTTGATCGTTATGAGCAAATCCAAAATCTTTGTAGATAGAGCCAAGCATTAGTTCCCAACCATGGGGCGAATGGAATCCAATACACAAATCCGTTAATAAAAGAATACAAAAAGCTTTGATCGTGTCGCTTACGTTATATAAGAATTCCTGAACCCAAGAGTTAAGAATAACAAGTTCTTCATTACCCAGAATAGAATAACCGCTTAGAATAATGAAACAGATTATATTTGTCGAGAAGTGTAAAATCATATGGATACGATCTTCATTGTGCATCTTGATCAATTGGATTGTTTCTTTGTGTATTCCTATACTAAGCTTTTGTAGATGTGGCTCCGGATATTCCTTTATCATTTCGTTCAACAGGAAGAGTTCCTCGAATTCTATGAATTGTTCTAGAATACTATTTTCTTGAATGATATTAAAGAAAGTTTCGGATTGCCTAGTATTCCACCAATTAGTAACCCAGGATTCTAGACTTTTATGAAATAAAAGAGAGATACACCCAGGCAAAAATACTATAGATGCAAGATATAGAAGGGGAATGAATGCTTTCTTTTTTTCCATTTTTTTCATCTGTGAATTCTTAATGAACCCACCTCGGTTGTAAACTCTATGCGATCCAATATTTCTATCAAGCAATGAGTTCTATTACAAGGTATCTTTCCTTTGAATCTATTCACTGTTTTTTGTATTGGTTATGGTTAGTCCTTGAATATATAAAGAATATCCAAATAGAATAAGAGTCCGTCTCAAATTCGAATGAAGAAATAATAAAAAATCTTCTTTTTTTGACTGATATCTCAATTGAGAAAATTCGCAGCAATTGTCTTGTGTCCTTTTGATGAATGTCCCAAATAGGCCCTTTCAAGTAATGCCGTATTTCGAGACGAGCTTATCAAAATATAAAAAAATTGGACCTAATCCCGAAATGGAATATTTTGATATAGGAGATGCCTCTATTATTTTTTTATTTTTTACCTCCTGATGAGAAATAATTTTCAGTTCATTTCAAAATACTTCAATCGGTACACGCAAGAAATAGGCTAATTCCGCAGCTTTTTGTTCAATTTCGCGTGGAGTCAAATTCTCATCAGTACGAGTCAAGGGAATAGCTCCCTGGCCTCGGATGTCCATATAAAGGACACGCCGGGCATAAATACCCTCTTTAACTTCTATTCTGATGGACTGAACATCTTTCATAAAGAATCGAAGGAAGATGCGACGATTTTTTCCAGGAAATCCCCAACGAAAAATACACACAATTCCTTCCTTTCTATCGAATTGATCATAACCACTACCTACATTCCAGGAGATTGTGCACCACAAATAGGAACTAATAAAGAGACCTGCGATGCCATAGAAAGACATGACGAGCCCTTGTGGAAAAAAAATGATTTGCTGAGACGGAAATAAAGATATCAAATTCCTACCAAGATAACTGGACGTTCCAACCAACAAGAATCCTAATGAACCTAAAAAAAGGATAAAGGCCCAGCAGAAATTACTTATTTTTCGAGACCCCGTTATAAGTTCTATCCATATATGTTCTGATCGCCAACTCATACTAGATCCGGTTGCATTTTATTGAAATTGAGAGAATAACCCCCAAAAAATTTGACTTTATTCTTTTTCCGAAGTAACTCTCATCAACTAGCACTATTCTGATGGGAACCGTTAGGCATAATTCATCGAATTGGCTAGATGTAAAATACTAGTATCCCCTTTATATGATCTCCTATAGATAGAGATAGTGACATGCATGTCATTGACTTTACATTTCAGAGATCTGCGGATCCTGATCTATTTTTAAATAGCTATAATTTCATTATTTTAAACATATAACATATTTCCACATGCATAAGAGCTCTTTCAGTTACATTTAATTGATGTTCGGAAGAAGGCACATCTTATACGATAGTCTACTAAATGGATATCCATTTTATGATCCATGTCTAATCTAAGTCTTGAAAAAAATGGCTGAGATTGGGTCGCATCGGGTTTAAAAAATCTTGTTTCTTTGAACATGAAGAGATAAAGAAGCCATTGCAATTGCCGGAAATACTAGGCCCACTAAAGGCACAAAAATAGATGGTAAGTTGAGAGTTGTCATAGAATGGGTACCTCGGTTTAATATTTGTACCTGTTATTCTTAATATTATATATTTTTAAATAGATTTAACGTTATTAATTTTAAATCGTATATAATTATACTATAAATGAATATATAATAAGTGCAAGGAATGTAGAACTAAAAAAATGTACTTATGAATTTCATTTTTCTACATGGAATATATGTCTGATAAACTAACAGCTTGTTCGCCACAAAAAAATAATTGACCTTAAAGGTCTACTTGATTCCATTTTTAGTCGAAGGAAAGAAAGCGTGGAGCTGAAATAACTCATTCAGAACGCCTTTTAAAAGATTACGTGGTACGATTGTATCGAATAAGCCCTTATGGAATAAATATTCAGCCGCTTGTGAACCTTCAGGTACTGTCTTATTCAATGTTTGTTCAATTACCCGTTTACCCGCAAATGCAATGTAGGCATTGGGTTCAGCAATAATGATATCCCCCAACATACCAAAACTAGCCGTCACCCCACCAGTAGTAGGAGATGTAAGGATTGATATATAGAATAACTTTTTATTTGATTGATAATCATATAAAGCCGAAGATATTTTAGCCATTTGCATCAAACTCAAACTTCCTTCTTGCATCCGTGCGCCTCCGGAAGCACATACTAGAATAAGAGGTAGAAATTTATTGGTAGCATACTCGACCAACCGGGTGATTTTCTCGCCTACTACGGATCCCATACTACCCCCCATAAACTGAAAATCCATAACCCCAATTGCTATAGGAATACCGTTTAGTTGACCTGTGCCTGTTTGAACAGCCTCAGTTAATCCTGTCTTTCTTTGATAAGAATCAATGCGCTCTTTATAAGGTTCCTCCTCCGAATGAAATTCAATGGGATCAAGAGAGACCATGTCTTCATCCAAAGGATCCCAAGTACCTGCATCAATCGAAAGCTCGATTCTATCTGAACTACTCATTTTCAAATGATATCCACATTGTTCACAAATATACATTTTTGGCTTAAAAAATTTCTTATAATTTAATCCATAACAATTTTCGCATTGAACCCACAAATGCCTGTATTTTTGAGTTACCTCGAGATCATTAGAACTTGAAGTTAAATCACTACCATTCGTGCTAGTTATTATACTGGCATTCTTGTTTTCACTACTAGTTCCACTT